GTTTTGCCAATGATGGATTTCGCGCCACGGAATGAATCGAGGAACTAAGGACGTTTCCAATACCGATAGCAGCTCCCGCTGAAGCAATTGTAGCAGCTCCTGCACCCATTGATTTTGCACCTTCTAACATCTCGAGTTTAGAATTCTCCTCACGCTTTTTCCATCACGATTTTCTCTTCGAGAACACTCGCCTCGTCGATTCTTCCCCTCGTTCTTTTTATCTTGGACATTGAGATGTTCATGCAAAGCATAGGCGTCACAAGCGGTACACTGAACACCAACCCAATCGTGAGAAAGAAATTCTTGCAACTACGAAAACTACAACAACCTCCGTGAACAGACGCTTTGTCAGTTCATTTTTTATATAACTTCAATTCAATAATTAAGAAAAAAGGTTAAAAAGGCTGAAGAAGCACCATTGGTGATTAAATCTAAGTATATGCCTTGGAGGCATTCAATGGAAAAATAATATTCATCCATCAGGGAAAAAAGGGACAATGAAATAACTTCGTCCAAAAAATACAAATCCCACCCTTGAAATTCGGGAAATGGTTGGACTATAGCTATTATTTGTTCACATATATTATCAAAAAGATCGTCGAATGGATCCGTAGTCTGCTCAAAACTCGGTAGCACGGGGAAATCCGCTTGGGTGAAAAAGGCGGGTAAATCTAGTTCAATCGGTAAATCCATCTCAGGAGTAAGCTGCTCCGTTGTAGCCACTTCTGTACCTGTACCGGCTTGAGCAGCCGAAATATTGATACTGGGAGATTGGGGATCGGCTGAAACACTCGAAGATGCACATTTGGGGATTCGACGATAAAGATCGGACAACGATCTCACTTTCCTCCTCATATTCGGTTTGACTTATGTTCATTCGCTCTGCGAGCGGAGCAGTATACCGAAAAAAAGAAGCGACTACCTTACTTAAGCAATTCTTCTTATTCTTATTCTTTCTTAGTTGAAGTTCCCCTTCTCCGGATTTACCCGGTGAGAGTGTCGCGTGGTGAAGTTCGGGTATGCTATGTTTCCAGCATGTACCAATTGGCAGATGTCTTTACCAAACCAAGGCTTTATCTTCTGCTAAGTCCTCTTCGGTCCAAGCTGAAGGGGAGGAACTACACGAAGCTTGAGGGAGCTGTTAGACCATATATATCTTTGTCATACACCGATCTATAAAGATAGAAGCAAGCCTAGTTAGGCTTGATGTGCCTAATATTATTCTATCACTATACCAGGGATGCCGATGGAATATTTTAACATCTCAAGTTGGTTCATCCAACCAGAATAGTTTGGGCCTCGTTACGCTGACTTGGATGTTGAGCCTACGTGCGATGAAAGAGATGAAGATGATGCTTTGCAGACTGACATCTCGGAACAAACTATTAAGAGCCTCTCCAGCTGGCGTCCATGAGAATATCCCCAGTGTGTTGTGGAAGACCAGATGCGCTCTTAGCTGCCTTTCAAGATGCCAAATCTTTCTCAACTTTCATTGGTTTGGCGGGGCTCTTCATCTATCAATCGAAGGTGAGAGTTGTCTTCATTGCTTGTTTTTTGAAGACGGGAGAGATCTCAGATCAGGTTCAACCTAAAGTGAGTCATCATAGGGTTCCGCTCCTTGCTTTGAGGAAGGGACAGACAGTCGTGACTTTCTTGATCGCCTCTTTATGTTTATTGCCTGAGCCCGGGCTTCAAAGTCAGAGCCTTCCCTGCTTCACCCATTCATTGCCATCAACCGGCTGTTCGAGCTCATCAATCAAGACGGCGGGGAACTTAGATGATTCATCTTAGTATGCCGGGTATGTCTTTGCGCAAGGTTCCGCTTGTTACCTCGTTAACTCGATAAAGCCAGCTCGGGAAAGCGGTTTTTCTACTACTTGGCATTAAGAGAAGCTGGGTAGCTCCGTAATCTGTCAAGGAGGTGGCTTTCGCCTATCTATAAGGACAGTTGGAGTTGACGGTCCTAGTTCTGTTACAGTAAGAGCTGTTGCTGGAATAACTTGTGTTGATGGAATAGAAGCTCTTCCTGCTCTCGTATCCGATGAAGAATAGGCCCAAGGGACATCCATGGACAACCGCCACCCACGTGGTTTAGCTAATTCAATAGCCTTCGGAGAAAGGCGACAAGTACCACTGGACAAGCAAATCACTTTTGGAATCACCTTTAAGAATCCTCTTACGGTGAAATGCCGGAATGATGCGAGGATATCCCGAGCGAGTCAGCTAAACAGAGACGGAAATCTCAGTACTATTCTGGCCAGCGTATGCTTGTTGAATTGAAGGCATACTGCACACTGCTTCAAATAGAAAGATATTGGTTTAATCCCAAAGCCTCGCCAGAAGACGTTCCACAAAAGCATTATTTAATCTTGTTCCTTGAGCAATTGAGGAAGCGAAGCGGGCTGCTTGTCTTGCCTCGAGCCCATAAGAGAAGTACTGCTCTGGACTAGGATGGTGCTCTTCTGCTTAAAACTAGGCTAGGAAATGGGCCTAACTCCAT